CGTTGCAAGAGCGAGAAAAATTGAGCGTTTCTTATCACAACCTTTTTTCGTAGCAGAAGTATTTACTGGTTCTCCAGGAAAATATGTAGGTCTAGCAGAAACAATTAGAGGGTTTCAATTGATCCTTTCCGGAGAATTAGATGGTCTTCCTGAGCAGGCCTTTTATTTGGTAGGTAATATCGATGAAGCTACCGCGAAAGCTATGAACTTAGAAATGGAGAGCAATTTGAAGAAATGACTTTAAATCTTTGTGTATTGACCCCCAATCGAATTGTTTGGGATTCAGAAGTGAAAGAAATCATTTTATCTACAAATAGTGGTCAAATTGGCGTATTACCAAACCACGCCCCTATTGCCACAGCTGTAGATATAGGTATTTTGAGAATACGCCTTACTGACCAATGGGTAACGATGGCTCTGATGGGCGGTTTTGCTAGAGTAGGGAGTAATGAGATCACTGTTTTAGTAAATGATGCGGAGAGAGGTAGTGACATTGATCCACAAGAAGCTCAGCAAACTCTTGAAATAGCGGAAGCTAATTTGAGAAAAGCTGAAGGAAAGAGACAAACAATTGAGGCAAATCTAGCTCTCCGTCGAGCTAGGACGCGGGTAGAGGCTATCAATGCGAATGCGATGATTTCATAACTAGTTAGTGCGTTCGAATAATTAAAAGAAATTCTGTTTCGAACCCCATTTTGTTGTTGTTGGATTGTATTCTGCTTGATTGTGTTTACTCGACAAAATTCCATTTTGATACAACAAAAAAATTCAAAAATGAATAGAGAAAAAAGATAAAAAAATCAATTTTAATTAAATTAAAACTTAAATTAAAACTTAAATTAAAACGAAAGAGGGTGGGCCGAAAAACTTATTAGATACCGCAGTCAAGGGTATCTAATAAGTTCTACCTACTATTGGATTTGAACCAATGACTCCCGCCGTATGAAAGCAACACTCTACCACTGAGTTAAGTAGGCCATTTATCATCTCGAAGAGAACCAAATGAAACCTGCCCCATCAATGGATTATAAATATCATATTACTTATAAGCAATACTAATCTAAGCAATACCATACCACTTAAACGGATCAAAGATTTCTGATGTTGGATCGTGAAATATTTATCTTGACAAGAAATGATATACACGATAAAATATGTATCACAAGCACTAAGGGCTATAGCTCAGTTGGTAGAGCAACTCGTTTACACGCGCGCCAATGTTTTTCAGGGGAGTCCGTCATACTATACAATACAATGAAAAAAATCGATCTTATTAGGAAATTGATGTCTTACCCCATAACTTTGAGGGAACAATAGCCTGACAAATGATTAGGTCCAATCTTGGTACCCATTATCCATTGTTAGGTACCAAACCGACCCCATCCTCGATTTGAGATATTGATAAGGTGAATACACAATCTATTCAATGCTAGGCATAATGAGTATAAGGACCTCAAAAAATCTCTTTTCGTCCTATGAACTTTAAGGTGTATGGAGTTTCATATTTGATTTTTTTGAAGTAAAACGAGAGAGACTTCATTTAACTTAGGTTGATCTAAGCCAGAGGCAGGCCTACGTCAAGATAACCCTACCTTTGAAAAACTTTGGTAGTGTTCCTGGATCGGAATCCAAAATAATGAATCCGAACACATGGAGCCATATACTCATCTTATTTTTCTGTTAAGAAAAATATGGCAGACTGACTGATGATTCTATCAGTTAATGAAAGAGCCCAATGCAAAAAAGTGCATGTTGGGTCTTTGAAACAGTTCAGATCATATTGATAATAATCCGTTTGATCTGTTTTACCGAGAAGGTCTACGGTTCGAGTCCGTATAGCCCTAAACTAAAGCCCATGAAAATTCAAAAAATTATATAATTTTTTGAATTTTCATTATTGTTTGTTACTTGTAATTAACCGGCGGGTTCATCAAAATAAAATCTTTCTTATAAGCTCACTCTCAGGAATGATTTAAAACAGAACAGAAAACGGAAAGTAAAAATGCATTTCAATAGATCCAATCGATATTATACAATGGTGGATAAAGAACAAGGTAACCCTTCGCTATCCATCTTCCTTCGGGGATGAATTCTATATGAATTTTCCTATCACAATTAAGGAATTTGTGATACTCTTTTTCTTTAGTTTAGTATATCTAATACTAGTGCATTTTTTCAGTAAAATTTATGAAATGAGCCTGGTTAAAAACCCCAAAGAGTAATTTGCGCGGATTCAGAAACAGCCGCGGTATTTGTGTACAAGCCCAAGTTTGTTGCAAAACGAATATTTCATTGTCAACAATGCCAAGTGGGCCTTTTTCTGTATTTAATCAATTTAATCAATAGAAACCCCACCTGAATTCTAATCAAAGGGAATATGTCAACACCAAGATATTTGAAATCCTAAGATGCAAATTTCTATACATTTTCTTACTTATATTTGACTACTTGTTCTGTTCTAAATCATGAAAAAATAAAAAAAAAATTCTTGTTTTGAATA